TGATGGAAGCAGGAGTTCATTTTGGTCATGGTACTAAGAAATGGAATCCTAGAATGGCCCCTTACATCTCTGCAAAGCGCAAAGGTATTCATATTACAAATCTTACTAGAACTGCTCGTTTTTTATCAGAAGCCTGTGATTTAGTTTTTGATGCAGCAAGTGGGGGAAAAAATTTCTTAATCGTCGGTACCAAAAATAAAGCAGCGGATTCAGTAGCATCAGCTGCAATAAGGGCTCGATGTCATTATGTTAATAAAAAATGGCTTGGGGGTATGTCAACAAATTGGTCTACTACAGAAACGAGACTACATAAGTTTAGGGACTTAAGAGCAGAACAAAAGATGGGGAAACTCAACGGTCTTCCCAAAAGAGATGCTTCCATGTTGAAGAGAAAATTATCCACTTTGCAAACATATCTGGGTGGGATTAAATATATGACGGGGTTGCCCGATATTGTAATCATCGTCGATCAGCAAGAAGAATATACAGCTCTTCGAGAATGTGTCATTTTGGGGATTCCGACGATTTGTTTAATCGATACAAATTGTGACCCAGATTTCGCAGATATTTCGATTCCAGCCAACGATGACGCTATAGCTTCAATCCGATTTATTCTTAACAAATTAGTATCTGCAATTTGTAAGGGTCGTTCTAGCTATATAAGAAGTTGTTGATTATGATTATGTTATGATTAATAATAATAAGATTAGTTGGGAATTTCATAGATTTATTGAATCGGTTACTATTCTTGTCTTGGATAAAAAAAGAGAAAATAGGGATATTTATATTATTTATGTGATTTCTTGATATCCTAAATATATGATTAATGATTTAAGTAGATGAGTTGAGAAAGAGATGGTTGAATCAAAATAATTCCTTTTTTAAAGTTCGATTTCTTCCGAGGACAATATGAATGTTATACCATGTTCCATTAAAACGCTCAAAGGATTATATGATATATCGGGTGTAGAAGTAGGCCAACATTTATATTGGCAAATAGGAGGTTTACAAATTCATGCCCAAGTACTTATCACTTCTTGGGTCGTAATTGCTATCTTATTAGGTTCAGTCATCATAGCTGTTCGGAATCCACAAACCATTCCGACTGATGGTCAGAATTTCTTCGAATATGTCCTTGAATTTATTCGAGATTTGAGCAAAACTCAGATTGGAGAAGAATATGGTCCTTGGGTTCCCTTTATTGGAACTATGTTCCTATTTATTTTTGTTTCTAACTGGTCAGGTGCCCTTTTACCTTGGAAAGTCATACAGTTACCTCATGGGGAGTTAGCCGCCCCCACGAATGATATAAACACTACTGTTGCTTTAGCTTTACCCACGTCAGTGGCATATTTTTATGCGGGTCTTACCAAAAAAGGATTAGGTTATTTCGGGAAATATATTCAACCAACCCCCATACTGTTACCAATTAACATCCTAGAAGATTTCACAAAACCCTTATCTCTTAGTTTTCGACTTTTCGGGAATATATTGGCCGATGAATTAGTAGTTGTTGTTCTTGTTTCTTTAGTACCTTCAGTAGTTCCTATACCTGTTATGTTTCTTGGATTATTTACAAGTGGTATTCAAGCTCTTATTTTTGCAACTTTAGCCGCGGCTTATATAGGGGAATCCATGGAGGGTCATCATTGATTACCTTTCGAAATAGTTTTTTTAAGCTTATCCCAATTCAGGAAATGGATGGTTCAAGATAATCGACTCGGTTCTTGGTTGGGGAACATAATAGATACAAATACGTATGTATATACGACTAGAGTTGTAGGAGGAAAGATAGACGATATTACGAAATTGTGAAAAAAAAAAAATATGGGTCATGGTAGATATATGTAATGTCTATAAGTCCAGCCAGACCCCTTGAAGAATGGTTCTCGAATCTGATTCGATATAAAATACGGGGGTTTACGTTATGAAAGAAACAAATGTATATGTGATATTAGATATATACTAGTTTTATAGAGATTTTCCCTATCTATATTATTTCTTATTTTAATTCGAAGTTTTTAGTTACTTCGACTCGATAGATTTTAGTGATCAAATTAAGTACAAATTTATTGGTTGCTTGTATCATTAACTATTTTTTTTTTGTATGAGGAACTTATCATGAATCCACTGATTTCTGCCGCTTCCGTTATTGCTGCTGGATTAGCCGTAGGGCTTGCTTCTATTGGACCTGGAGTTGGTCAAGGTACTGCTGCAGGCCAAGCTGTAGAAGGTATTGCAAGACAACCGGAAGCAGAAGGTAAAATACGAGGTACTTTATTGCTTAGTCTAGCTTTTATGGAAGCTTTAACAATTTATGGGTTGGTCGTGGCATTAGCACTTTTATTTGCGAATCCTTTTGTTTAATTTCATCCTAGAATTCAAATGTAAATAAAAAGTACGTTCCATACTTTTTTCGTATTTTATTAACTCGTTGCCATTTGCTTCTGCGAATTACATCAATACTTTACTCCTACAATTATGTATTTGTTGATACAAT